GTAATGTGCTTCTCCGTGGGTATCTGGTAACCATGTATGTAGGGGTATAATCGGTGATTTGACAGCAAAAGTAATAAAAAATCCAATATAGAATATTATTTCCAAGACTACAGGATACGACTGATTAGCCAATGTTTCAAAATTTAATGTTGGTTCATTAGAACCATATAAACCGATACCCAAAACCCCCATTAAGAGAAAAATAGAACCTCCCGCTGTATACAAAATAAATTTTGTAGCTGAGTACAGACGTTTCCTCCCCCCCCACATAGATAGAAGTAGATAAACGGGAATTAATTCTAACTCCCACACGATGAAAAAAAGTAAAAGGTCCCGAGAAGAAAATAATCCTATTTGACCACTGTACATTGCTAACATCAGGAAATGAAATAATCGAGAATCTCGAGTAACCGGCCAAGCTGCTAAAGTCGCTAAGGTGGTGATGAATCCCGTTAGTAAAATGGGTCCTATAGAAAGTCCATCTATTCCTAATCTCCAATGGAAATCAAAAAAACGTATCCATTTATAATCCTCCACCAGTTGGATTAATGGATCATCCATTTGGAAATGATAACAGAATGTATAGGCCGTTAGAAGGAGTTCGGAGATACATAGACATATAGTATACCAACGAATGGCCCTATTTCCTCTATGCGGAAGAAAGAAAATTAAGGAACCTGCAAATATTGGCAAAATTACAATTATTGTTAACCAAGGAAAATAATTCGTGGTAAAGACAAGATACACTTAGACCAGAAAAACCCGTGCTCAAAAAATTTTGAGCACGGGTTTTGTCGGTAAAAAAATCAAATGGATTCAAGTAAAATTTTCTCGAACGTATTAATAAGCTAGACCCATACTGCGAGTTGTTTCATGCCATAAATAAACTCGAACACTCAAGAAATCCGTTGGACAGGCGGATTCACATCTTTTACAACCAACGCAGTCTTCGGTTCTTGGAGCAGAAGCAATTTGTTTAGCTTTACATCCGTCCCAAGGTATCATTTCTAATACATCGGTCGGGCAGGCTCGGACACATTGAGTACATCCTATACACGTATCATAAATCTTTACTGAATGTGACATTGAATCTATACATTTTTGAACGTCATAAATTTTCGACCTAGTATAAGCTTATAAACAAATTCTATATTTAGATACCAGACGAATCAACAAGTTATCAGAATTTTTAGAATCAATCTACTTCTGGATTGGTTTATGAGAAAGGTCCAAAATACTTTGATTTCTTTGATTTTTGCAAACAAGATCATACCTTAATGTAGCAAACATATTAATTCAAATTCCTTTATGAACATTAGAATTTATATGATTAATACTAGTTATTCAACAAATTCGATTGGTTAATACGAGTCGATTTTCGGTTACGATAAATTGATGAAACAATAGCTAGTCCAATAGCTGCTTCAGCGGCTGCAATAGCTATAACAAAAATGGAGAAAATGTCTCCTTTTAATTGACGATTATCAAAAAAATTAGAAAATGTTACAAAATTGATATTAACTGCATTCAATATAAGTTCAAGACACATAAGAGCTCTAACCATACTTCGACTTGTGATCAATCCATAGATACCGATAGAAAATAAATAGGCACTCAAAACAAGTAAATGTTCGAGCATCATTAACCAACTCCTTATCAATCTTATTCATTTCAATCTAAACAATAATTCAATCGAATCGATGGAATCGCATATAACAAGTATTCCATACTTGAATTCCTTATTTATTATTATTGACGAGCTAGAGCAATTGCACCTATTAAAGCAACTAAAAGAATTATTGAAACGAGTTCAAATGGAAGAAAAAAATCTGTTGATAAATGAACTCCAATTTGTTGACTATTAGTTATCAAATCTTGCTCTAGAATCTGGTTTGATCTTGTAGTCCAAATAATACCGTACCATGAGGTATCTGTAATAGTAGTAATTAGTGAAATAAAAAGACTTGTACAAACCATCAAAGTAACCCCATCCCCAATAGTCCAAAGATGAAAATCTTTGTAATAGTCTGAACCATTCATGAACATCACAGCAAAAATGATTAAAACATTTATAGCTCCTACGTAAATAAGTAGTTGCGCAGCAGCTACAAAGTAGGAGTTCAATAGAGTATATAATAAGGATATACAAACAAGAACCAACCCCAACGAAAAGGCAGAATAAATTGGATTGGGAAGTAATACTACTCCTAGACCTCCTAAGATTAGACCCGATCCCAGAAAGACTAAAAGAAAATCATGTATTGGTCCAAGTAAATCCATTTAAAAAAATAGAAATTGAAATATTTCATGACTTTATTGACCTGAGTAGGAAAAAAGAAGTTTCTTTATTTTTTATGATAGTTCTTAACTAAATGAAATTTGAATGGGTGTGGGTTGATGTAGATAGTGTTAGTGGAGCACTCTCATTCAATATCCGAAAGCATAGTTTGAAACTATATCCATTTTGAAATCATTACTCTAATATAAATATAGAAATATA